GACAAATTATTCACTGACAGAAAAAAAAATGAAGGATCTGGCTGATAGAACAAGGACAATCCGAAATCAAATCGAAAGAATTACAAAAGAGAAAAAAAAAGTAACCCCAGAAATAAAAATGAGTCCTAACAAAACAAGTTATAATGATAAAAGATTAGAATCGCCAAAAAATATTTGGCAAATATTCAAAAGAAAAAATGATCGATTCATCTGTAAATTACATTATTTTATAAAACTTTTCGTTGAAAAAATATACATATATATATTTCTATGTATCATTAATATTCCCAGAATCAATACACAACTTTTTCTTGAATCAACAAAAAAAATTATTGAAAAATCCAGTTACAATAATGAAAAAAATAAAGAAAAAATGAATAAAATAAATCAAAATACAATTCACTTTATTTCAACTAAAAAAAAAAAAGAGTTACTTTATAATATTAGTAATAGTAAGATGAATTCACATACTTTTTATGACTTATCCTCCTTGTCACAAGCATATGTATTTTACAAATTATCCCAAATCCAACTTATTAACTTGTATAAATTAAGATCTGTTCTTCAATATCCCGGAACGTCTTTTTTTCTTAAGACTGAAATAAAGGATTTTTTTGGAACACAAGGAATATTTCATTCTGAATTAAGCCATAAAAAACCTCAAAGTTATGGCATGAATCAATGGAAAAACTGGTTAAGGGGGCGTTATCAATACGATTTATCTCAGATTAGGTGGGCTAGATTAATACCACAAAAATGGCGAAATAGAGTCAATTGGCGCCGTACGGCTCAAAATCAATATTTAAATAAATGGGATTCATATGAAAAAGACCAATTAATTCATTACAAAAAACAAAAAGATTCTGAAATATATTCATTACCGAATCAAAAAGAAAATGTCAAAAAATGCTATAAATATGATTTTTTATCATATAAATCTATTAATTATGAAAATAAGGAAGACTCATCCATTTATGAATCACCATTTCAAGTAAATAAGAACAAAAAGATTTCTTATAATTCCAACACACATAAACACAAATTATTTGATACGTTAGGGGATATCCCTATCAATCATTATCTAGGAAAGGGTAATATTATGTATATGGAAAAAAATTCAGATAGAAAATTTTTTGATTGGAAAATTCTCAATTTTTGTCTTAGACAAAAAGTCGATATTGAGGCCTGGATCAAGATCGATACCAAGAGTAATAAAAATACTAAGATTGGGACTAATAATTATCAAATAATTGAGAAAATTAATAAGAAAGGTCTTTTTTATCTTACGATTCATCAAGATCCAGAAATTAATCCACCCAATCCCAAAAAAATCTTTTTTGATTGGATGGGAATGAATGAAGAAATACTAAATCGTCCCATATCGAATCTGGAACTTTGGTTCTTCCCAGAATTTGTGCTACTTTATAATTCATATAAAATAAAATCGTGGGTTATACCAAACAAATTACTTCTTTTACGTTTTAATATAAACGAAAATGTTAATGAAAATAAAAACATCAATGGAAAGCAAAAAGATAATTTTTTTATATCATCGAATGAAAAAAAATCTTTTGAATTAAAGAATCTAAATCAAGAAGAAAAAGAACCCACAGATCAAGGAGATCTCAGATCGTATGTACAAAACCAAAAAAATCTTGGATCCCTTGTCTCAACCCACCAAAAAGATATTGAAGAAGATTATGCGGGATCAGACACGAAAAAACATAAAAAGAAAAAACAATACAAGAGCAACACGGAAGCAGAACTAAAATCCTTCCTGAAACGTTATTTGCTTTTTCAATTGAGATGGGACGATGCTTTGAATCAAAGAATGATCAATAATATCAAAGTATATTGTCTCCTGCTTAGACTTATAAATCCAAGAAAAATTACTATATCCTCGATTCAAAGGAAAGAAATGAGTCTGGATATAATGCTGGTTCAGAAGAATTTAACTCTTCCAGAATTAATGAAAAAGGGAGTGTTGATTATCGAACCCCTTCGTCTGTCCGTAAAAAATGATGGACAATTTTTTATGTATCAAACCATAGGTATTTCATTGGTTCATAAGAGTAAGTACCAAACTAATCAAAGAGACCGAGAACCAAGATATCTTGATAAAAATAATTTTGATGAATCCATTACACGACATCAAAAAATAACTGGAAATAGAGACATAAATCATTATGATTTATTTGTTCCTGAAAATATTTTATCGGCTAAACGGCGTAGAGAATTGAGAATTCTAATTTGTTTTAATTCAAAGAATAGGAATGGTATGAATAGAAATCCAGTATTTTGCAACGAGAACAGCATACAAAACTGGGGTCAATTTTTGGATAAAAGTAAATATCTTGATAGAGAGAAAAATGAATTAATTAAATTAAAATTATTTATTTGGCCTAATTATCGATTAGAAGATTTAGCTTGTATGAATCGCTATTGGTTTGATACCAATAATGGGAGTCGTTTCAGTATGTTAAAGATACATATGTATCCACAATTGAAAATTCGTTGATGGTCCATTTTTCCTATATATCCTGTCTCATATATAGTATATGAAAGTAAATAGGTACATACATGCCTTGTCTTACATTCCATTCTAATATAGGATACTAAGTCAATGATGTATCAATTAGATTTAGAAATGAATCAACAAAATCTTCTTTTTTTTTATTAAGTCTAAATCATTTGCTTTTTGAGTACAAAAATCAATCTAATTTTAAATTGGATTTGTATTCCTATCCAAATCCAATTTAAAATTAGATTGATTTTTGATTCATTTTCATTGAAAAAAAAATGAGGAGTTCATAAAGAAATTCTATTGTGTATACCACATTAAAATGACTGGCATTATTATTACTGATCGGTAAAATTCATACCTGTAAAAAGGGGGGAAATTTATGGTAAAAAATTCATTCATTTCAGTTATTTCACAAGAAGAAAACACAGAAAACAGGGGGTCCGTTGAATTTCAAGTATTCAGTTTCACCAATAAGATACGGAGACTTACTTCACATTTGGAATTGCACAAAAAAGATTATTTATCTCAGAAGGGTCTGCGGAAAATTTTGGGAAAACGCCAACGGCTACTGACTTATTTGTCAAAAAAAAATAAAGTACGTTATAAAGAATTAATAGGTCAGTTGAATATTCGAGAGATAAAAACTCGTTAATTTGAAGAGTTATTTTAACTTATTCGCTTAAATTTTGATGAACTTCTTTTCACTTTCAGCAATTCATGGAAGAATGAAGCGGGAAAAAACTTATGACTGCACCAGCTACAAGAAAAGACCTCATGATAGTCAATATGGGTCCTCAACACCCATCAATGCATGGTGTTCTTCGACTCATCGTTACTTTAGATGGTGAAGATGTTATTGACTGTGAACCAATATTGGGTTATTTACACAGAGGGATGGAGAAAATTGCGGAAAACCGAACAATTATACAATATTTACCTTATGTAACACGTTGGGATTATTTAGCTACTATGTTCACAGAAGCAATAACTGTAAATGCACCAGAGCAATTAGGCAATATCCAAGTACCTAAAAGGGCTAGCTATATCAGAGTCATTATGTTGGAGTTGAGTCGTATAGCTTCCCATTTGTTATGGCTTGGTCCTTTTATGGCGGATATTGGCGCACAAACCCCCTTCTTCTATATTTTTCGAGAAAGAGAATTAATATATGACCTATTCGAAGCTGCCACTGGTATGCGAATGATGCATAATTATTTTCGTATCGGAGGAGTCGCTGCTGATCTACCTCATGGCTGGATAGATAAATGTTTAGACTTTTGCGATTATTTTTTAACAAGGATTGCTGAATATCAAAAGCTTATTACACGAAATCCTATTTTTTTAGAACGAGTTGAAGGAGTGGGCATTATTAGTGGAGAAGAAGCAATAAATTGGGGTTTATCAGGACCAATGCTACGAGCTTCCGGAATACAATGGGATCTCCGTAAAGTTGATCATTATGAGTGTTACGACGAGTTTGATTGGGAAGTTCAATGGCAAAAAGAGGGAGATTCATTAGCTCGTTATTTAGTACGAATCGGTGAAATGACAGAATCCATAAAAATTATTCAACAGGCCCTGGAAGGAATTCCAGGGGGGCCCTATGAGAATTTAGAAATACGACGCTTTGACAAAGTAAGAGATGCCGACTGGAATGATTTTGAATATCGATTCATTAGTAAAAAACCCTCTCCGACTTTTGAATTGTCGAAGCAAGAACTTTATGTAAGAGTCGAAGCTCCAAAAGGAGAATTGGGAATTTTTCTGATAGGAGATCAAAGTGTTTTTCCTTGGAGATGGAAAATTCGCCCCCCGGGTTTTATCAATTTGCAAATTCTTCCTCAGTTAGTTAAAAAAATGAAATTGGCTGATATTATGACGATACTAGGTAGTATAGATATCATTATGGGGGAAGTTGATCGTTGAAATGATAATTGATATAACAGAAGTACAAGCTATCAATTCTTTTTCCAGATTGGAATCCTTAAAAGAGATCTATGGGATCATATGGATGCTTATCCCTATTTTGACTCTTGTATTAGGAATTACAATAGGCGTACTAGTAATTGTTTGGTTAGAAAGAGAAATATCTGCAGGGATACAACAACGTATTGGACCTGAATACGCCGGCCCTTTGGGAATTCTTCAAGCTCTAGCAGATGGTACAAAATTACTTTTCAAAGAAAATATTTTTCCATCTAGAGGAGATACTCGTTTATTTAGTATCGGACCATCCATAGCAGTTATATCAATTTTCCTAAGTTATTCAGTAATTCCTTTTGGATATCGCCTTGTTCTAGCCGATCTCAGTATCGGTGTTTTTTTATGGATCGCCATTTCAAGTATTGCTCCTGTTGGACTTCTTATGTCAGGATATGGATCAAATAATAAGTATTCTTTTTTAGGTGGTCTACGGGCTGCTGCTCAATCAATTAGTTATGAAATACCATTAACTCTATGTGTGTTATCAATATCT